GGGTAGAACCATCTCTGTCGAGATGACAGACCCATTCTCTGTACTATCAATAGGATCAATTATAACAAGTCACACACTCATATTCCGGAAATACCGAAACAAAGAAATTCCGCGGTCGAACTACCAGAATGCCCTATAAAAATCCTAAGTAATTCCTGAAAAGCCAGGACTTCATGGTTCTTATGGACCTAATTCATCGAAATCCCGTCCAGTAAAACGGAAGAATTATAAATCTCTAAAATAATACATAGGAATACCGCAAATAAAGCCATTGCGACACCCATCAAAGGGGTAGTTCCCCATCCAGGAGCTACTTTACCATATTCCGAATTCAACGGTTTCAATAAAGCTCCTACATTTGTTCGTCTTGGACCAGATCTAGAACTACCCTCAATGGTTTGTGTAGCCATAAATACTCTTGCATTGGTTGAGATCTGTTGACTTTGTATACCATTCCGTTGTAAATAAACGATCTTATCATAGATCCATTGTGGTCTTTAAATTATATAATAATGGAAACAGCAACCCTAGTCGCCATCTTTATATCTGGTTCACTTGTAAGTTTTACCGGGTACGCCTTATATACCGCTTTTGGGCAACCCTCTCAACAACTAAGAGATCCATTCGAGGAACACGGGGACTAGTTGAAGTAATGTAATGAGCCTCCCTATAGGGAGGCTCATTACATTACTTCAATTGAGAGAATTAAAAATTATTTCTTAGTCGGAACCTTAGGTGGTTCTCGAAAAAAGATAGCGAAAAAAATAATCCCTAGAGTCGAGACTAAGAGGAATGTATAAACCAATGCTTCCATAGATTAGATCGTGGTTTACAATTATAGCTTCCACACCTGTTCATTTGGGATCAGCTCCCAGATAAGATAAAGAAAGGACAAGAATCAAAGAAAAAACGGTGATTCAAATCAAGATTTCTCCAGTACCTTATGTTATGTTAAATCACAATAAAGAAAAGAAAATAGGATAGGGTCGAACGAAACCAGAGCAATGTTGTCTCAGACTACCTGTCTCCTTGTAGTTGGATCTCCAAGTTTTTGGAATGCTCCAAATTCCACTTGAGAATCCAAATCTGGGTCAATACCAGCAAAAACATCTCTGAACAAAGTTCTAGCACCATGCCAAATGTGTCCGAAAAAAAAGAGCAAAGCAAATGAGGCATGCCCAAAAGTGAACCAACCCCTTGGACTGCTACGAAAAACACCATCGGATTTCAAAGTAGCACGATCTAATTCAAAAATCTCGCCTAATTGAGCACGTCTAGCGTATTTTTTCACAGTAGCAGGATCGCTATAACTGACTCCATTCAGTTCACCGCCATAGAACTCAACAGTTACACCTACCTGTTCGACACTATACTTGGATTCTGCTCTTCTAAAAGGAACATCGGCTCTCACAATCCCGTCTCCGTCTACCAAAACTACCGGAAATGTTTCAAAAAAAGTAGGCATGCGACGTACAAAAAGCTCATGGCCCTCCTTATCTCTAAAGATAGGATGTCCTAACCACCCAATGGCTATTCCATCCCCGCTGTCCATTGAACCCGCTCGGAATAATCCCCCCTTTGCTGGATTATTCCCGATGTAATCATAAAAAGCCAATTTTTCGGGAATTTTAGACCAAGCTTCTGATACACTCTGATTTTCGGCTAGCCCGGCGCTAACCCTGCGATATATTTCTTGCTGGAAATATCCTTGGTCCCATTGATAACGAGTAGGACCAAATAATTCGATCGGGGTTGTTGCTGAACCATACCACATAGTTCCGGCAACAACGAAAGCTGCAAAAAAGACAGCAGCGATACTACTGGAAAGGACAGTTTCAATATTACCCATACGTAATCCTTTGTATAGACGTTGAGGCGGGCGGACACTAAGATGGAAGAGGCCCGCTAATATGCCTAAGGTACCTGCTGCAATATGATGAGAGGCTATTCCTCCCGGAACAAAAGGATCAAAACCTTCTACACCCCACGCGGGATTTACAGATTGTACTTTTCCAGTCAATCCATAAGGATCGGACACCCATATTCCAGGACCATACAAGCCTGTTACATGAAATGCGCCAAACCCAAAGCAAGCGACCCCTGAGAGAAATAAATGAATTCCAAAGATCTTGGGCAAATCCAAAGAAGGTTTTCCTGTACGTTCATCACAGAAAATTTCTAGATCCCAATATACCCAATGCCAGATAGCTGCCAAGAAGCACAAGCCAGAAAACAAAATATGTGCCCCGGCCACACCTTCATAACTCCAAATACCCGGATTCGTTATAGTCCCTCCTGTGATACTCCAACCGCCCCAGGAATTCGTTATTCCTAAACGAGTCATGAAAGGTATAACGAACATACCTTGTCTCCACATTGGATCAAGAACTGGGTCAGAGGGATCAAAAACGGCTAATTCGTATAGAGCCATTGAACCGGCCCAACCAGAAACTAGAGCTGTATGCATTATATGGACAGAAAGTAACCGACCGGGATCATTCAATACAACGGTATGAACACGATACCAAGGCAAACCCATGGAAATACCCCTTTATCAAAGAAAAATAGATACTATGTTACTTTATCGCATTGGAAAAGACTCTGCTTATGCTATGGACTTCTCCTTTTCAATGGATTATCTCGGAGCAAGGGTGCATTTATATTGCATTCCATTGGTAATAACAGAACAATTCTGTTCGTAGGAACAAAGAGAAGCAAATCTATTCTATACCCGATAAGTACCAATACGCAATGGGGGATGGGTCCCATTTTATATGAGTGAATTATGGATACTTGTTCATCATTTGAACATCCCAGCTCATTCATAATAATTTTTTTATGCATTCCGTCTTCTTCGATTAACTTTCCAATCTATGGATAAAACCCGAAAACATAAATATAAAATATTATGAAAAAAAGAAAACCCATTGTTACGTTTCCACATTAAAGTGAAATTTTAGTACTTAAAACTCTTTTTATTTCATTTAATGCCTATTGGTGTTCCAAAAGTACCTTTTCGGATTCCTGGAGAGGAAGATTCGGTTTGGGTTGACGTATAGTGCGACTTGTCAGACATATTGGGTCATATGGTATTTCCCCGTTTTCTCCCCCGATCGAGATATCCTCTGTTTCACCCAAGAAAGATTGATTGAACCATCAATAATTTGAAGCGTGAAGTGCAATTAGAGCAATTTATGTGGGGGATCAATATGAATTTTTCAATTAGAAGAATTTATGGTTGGCTTGGTTGGACCAATAAAATTAAGTATCCAGGCTCCGTTCAAAAAACCCAATTGGTAAAATATGTATGATTACCTTTTGTATCATAAAAAATTCCTATATTATACCAGCGACCTCAAACCACCAATCAATCGCTGGAGTCATTATACTATTCCAGTGATTGGTGGAAGCGGAAGACAATAAAATGAATAAAAATAAGTAGTAGCAAACAAAAGAAGCGGTATTGGGATCATTTGTCCTATATGTGCAAATAGAGGTCGGGTAAATCTTTCCCCGGAGTAGAGCATAAACCTAAACGAATTGAATAGGCCCATTCCGGAACAAGAGAATTTCATCGTAATTTGAATTGAATTTCGATGAAACAATATATCAATGAGGGTAAATTTAGTGAATTCGCTTTTAGGGGTAAGTGAGTAAAAACCCTGCTTTCTTGAAAAATAGAAGAAAAAGTCCCTTCATTAGGAGTTAGAAAAATCCTCCTATGAAAAAAGGGAAAATAAAGGGGGCTGGAATCGACACATTGATTCTTTTTTTTTACCGTATGCATCTAAAGGTGCGTGTACGGTCCCTAAGGGATACAATTTTGTCCTAATCAACCGACTTTATCGAGAAAGAATACTTTTTTTAGGCCAACAAGTTGATAGCGAAATAGCAAATCAACTTATGGGTCTCATGATATATCTCACTATAGAGGATGATACCAAAGATGTTTATTTGTTTATAAACTCCCCCGGTGGGTGGGTAACACCTGGAATAGCTATGTACGATACTATGCAATTTGTGCAACCAGATGTACATACAATATGCATGGGATTAGCCGCTTCAATGGGGTCTTTCGTCCTCGTCGGAGGAGAAATTACCAAACGTCTAGCATTCCCTCACGCTTGGCGCCAATGAGTTTTTTATTTGAGATAAAAAAGAAGACTATGCCTTCGCCAGATAAAATATGAATAATTAAGTAATAATAGCATGGCACTTCGAGTTCGATATGAGCAAACCATCATTGCTCTTTTATAACATGAGATTCCATATCGAGAGAGTAGTATGAGACAAAAGGAATTTATGATTTGATTTTATCTATCGGGGTTCGATTTCAGCGTCACAAACTTTTTTGTTTTCACATCACACATCAAAGGGCTCTTTCCAATATTTCTGTTACGAAAGAGTATTAAAATGAAAAAACATACACCAGATTATCCTTTCCCTATTTGATCGGATCAAAAAGAAACTTTGGGATTGCTGAATTACAGACGAGCTAAATAAATAAAGCAACGGAACCATCATAGTATTTTTTAACTCTCCCGAAAGAAAGGGTGGTAAATGGACCATTTACCGATCTGGGTCTGATAGATCCTCTACTTTAGGTAAAAGTGGATTCCATTCTAGAGCCGTATGCAACGCGTAAAAATGCCTGTACGGTTCTTCAATTATATTTTTTTTTATCTTTTGATCATGTGAGATAGAGGAAGCATTCATTATATTATATCATCAGGGTAATGATCCACCAACCTGCTAGCTCTTTTTATGAGGCACAAACAGGAGAATTTGTCCTGGAAGCGGAAGAACTGCTGAAACTTCGCGAAACCATCACAAGGGTTTATGTACAAAGAACGGGCAACCCATTATGGGTTGTCTCCGAAGACATGGAAAGGGACGTTTTTATGTCAGCAACAGAAGCCCAAGCTCATGGAATTGTTGATCTTGTAGCGGTCGAAAATACGGGGGACTTCACGTAAATCTGCGATTCCATTCCATTTCGAACCATAAACCATAATTCAATGAGCTGTGTTATTTCATATTTTCTTACCGAGGTAAAAAGTGGTAGTGGTAAAATATGAAATAAAACGAGAGGAATTCATAATCATCCGGTTAGGGTCGATCTAAACCAGCCCATTCTGTATATGATCCAGCATGCCAACTATTAAACAACTTATTAGAAACACAAGACAGCCAATCAGAAATGTCACAAAATCCCCCGCCCTTCGGGGATGTCCTCAGCGTCGAGGAACATGTACTAGGGTGTATGTGCGACTCGTTCAGATCATGAACTGGAGAAAGGATACCTTTTTTGGCAGTATCAATGATCGGTACCAATGAATAGGAATGGAAAAACCCCATATCACTATCGAAAAAGGACCTCTATTGTGTATGAAATTTATGGTTTCCTTTGGTAGAAATCCAATCATCTAAACTGGAGATGAGAAGCAACTCCCCATTGGTAGCAAATGGTTATCCATTAAGCGGGGGAATGGTATTTAAGAAGCAGAAAGATTATGCTACCATTCTTGCAAAAACGGACTAACAGGGTCAGCTACCTAACCAACCTTCATAATGAAATGCCGTTACTATATGGGTGGATCTAGTAGTGAAAAGACCTATTACTGGATAATTCATGGGTAGAGCCAAAGAGTGTGAACTGTACAAGTTACTAAATAGGTATAGAGGCTCCGGTGTATAGAAAGGACCTCACCGTTTAAACAGTAACCATAGAAACGATGGAACCCACAATTTTTAATTTTTTATTTACTTTTTTTGATACCGAGTATCAATACAATTTCTTATTTTGAGGTGAAATGAAATGCCTCAAAAAAATCGTGGTTGGGAAGGTCATAGTAGCAAAAGCCATTGGAATTTTTATTTTATACATCGGAAGAATCAGTTTTGTTATTAATAGACCAGGGGGGTAAAAGAATGACTGAAAGAAAAGAAATCAATTAGTTATTCATCAAAGTTTCATTTGATTCAATGACCAGAATTAAACGAGGATATATAGCTCGGAGACGTAGAACAAAAATTCGTTTATTTGCATCAACCTTTCGAGGGGCGCATTCAAGACTTACTCGAACTATGACTCAACAGAAAATGAGAGCTTTAGTTTCGGCTCATCGGGATAGGGGCAGGCAGAAGAGAGATTTTCGTCGTTTGTGGATCACTCGTATAAATGCAGTAATTCGTGAGAATAAGATATCCTATAGTTATAGTCGATTAATACACGATCTGCACAAGGGGCAGTTACTTCTTAATCGTAAAATACTTGCACAAATAGCTATATCAAATAGGAATTGTCTTTACATGATTTCCAACGAGATCATTAAATAAGGGGATTGTAAGGAATCCACCAGAATGATCTAAACGGAGTTCCCCGGAGAATGAACTCCGGGAGGGTAGGGTATTACTCTAATAAAGTAGTAAAAAGAAACTAACACGTTTCCATAATAATAATAAAGGACTTTATCTTTTTCTTCCCCGATTCTTTTTTTCTTATGACATGACAATACAATCTAGATTCTCGAATGTTTGAACAAAACACCAACCAGAGTTGGGGTTCGGGTTGTAATTTTTATTCCATTGAGGCTGAGACATGGGCCTATTTATTTCTGGTTCTAGGACCAGTAGTTCTAGGGGTCGACTCGGTTCTCTCAAATTGTTTCTCATTATTAAGAAAAGGTAACGAAGATAAAATACGGGCTTGTTTTATAGCAATAGTAATTAATCGTTGTTGTTTCAAGGTTAATCTATTCACTCGTCTAGATAATATTTTTCCTTGTTCACTAATAAATCGACTAATTAAACTCATGTTTCTATAATCAATTCGATCCCCCGATCCAATTGGGGGCAAACGCCTACGAAAAGATCGCTTGGATTTAAGAAAAGGTCGCTTGGATTTTTCCATGGTTTATTCCTTATCCCGAAAATCCTATTTATCAATTCGAATTCCTTTTTGATCCGACTGAAATAGGATTTCATTTTTTTCTATATATTATATGTAATTTATCCTTGTTACTTCGAAGGGTAGCACACACACCCTCTGGTTTGGTCTATTTCTTTATCTCCCCATGAATTGTATGTTTGCAACAATAGGGACAGAATTTTCTCAATTCCAATCGACTAGGCGTATTGTGTCGATTCTTTTGAGTAATATATCTGGAAACGCCTGATGATTCCTTATTAACACGGTTTCGGATACAACTGGTACATTCCAAAATAACTCTTACTCTAACATCTTTACCCTTGGCCATGAACCTCCCTTGAATTTTGGATTTACCCGACTCTTTATATTTTCGACCCGAAATCCAATTTCGAAAGATTTTGTTGCAATCAATAGAGTAATATAAAGAATAAGTAATACAACAATTTCTAACTATCAATTATTTTGAATCCTAGTCCATACAAAAATATCTTGTATGATTTATTTGGTTTCCTTAGATCCCATTTATTTATATTTTCTTAGGCCCTTCGAGTCTAACCCAAGTTTAACTGAGATTGAATCCACTTTTGTTTTTTATTTTTCTGTCCTTCTATATTGGATTGGAAAAATTTGAAAAAAGAATAAAACAAAGAGAGGAAGAAGGATTAGTCACAGATAATTTATTATCTCACTAATCTTCTTCGTCCCTTCCCATGTCAATAACTAGAATTAAAAAAACGGGAATGTCAACGCATCTGGGAATAAATGATTGATCTCTATCAATAGCCCTGCTAAAGACCCGAACCATAGAGTACTTAGCACAGGTGCCACAGAGAGATATGTTTTTATATCTCGCATTGAAAACTCTCCTTCTTTTTTGTAATACATATATGATCAGATGCATATGTAGTTAAGAATCACTTGTATTAGTACGTGAAATCCCTAACAAAAATGGATATATACAACGACCCGGTAGATAAGATTTCCCTTTCTTTAAAACAGAAAAAGACGCTCCCCTCTTCCTGAGTATTACCGACAAATATTCATTTCTCTATCCGACGGATTTCATATGTAAATAATTCTTTTATTATATGTTATATGAGACCAAAAAGAACAAATTGCAAGCGAAATTGTTTATTATATGGGGAAAATAATGATGTGGAAAACAAGACAGGGATTCTCTACAATGACACTGTATACCAATTGAAAGGGATGTAGCGCAGCTTGGTAGCGCGTTTGTTTTGGGTACAAAATGTCACGGGTTCAAATCCTGTCATCCCTACCTATTACTTTTCCCGTGGACAGTGATTGAGATCGATCATAATTGTACATACATTATGATACTATATACATGCCAAGTATATTGGGCCTACAAATAAAAAAAGAATACTTTTTTATGGTCTTATCTATTTGATAAGAAGGCGCTCTTAGTTCAGTTCGGTAGAACGTGGGTCTCCAAAACCCGATGTCGTAGGTTCAAATCCTACAGAGCGTGATTCTGTTCTCGAATTACAATGAAAAAACTCCACCAAATTAAACAGCAACCTTAATTTGACCTCCTGTGAATTAAAAAAGGAGGAGGTCAATCAAAAACGAGATGTTACTTAATCAAAGGTCCAACTGATCACCGCGTCTGTATTGTAAATATGCAGTTACGAATAATCCAGCCAAAGTAATAGGAATTAGACCTAACACGATTCCAAATAGTAAAACTTCAATCATTTCGGTTTGTTTGAAAGGGGAAAAAGAGAGGTAATATCTATTCTTAAATATTAATCCGAATCGATAATGAATCTCAATGATCAAGAATTGACACTTGACACGAGAAGTCATTATAAAATACCTAGAATCTCACAGAAAAATTTATTTTTATGAATTGTTCAGTCAATTCATTTCAAATAAGTCGTATCTTGCTCAGACCAATAAAAAGAGCAGAGGTTATAGTTGAAGCCGCCAGTAGAAAACCGAAATAACTAGTTAGAGTAGGCATAAAGGAGCTAAATAAGATACGTTCTTTTTATACATATGATGATAAAACATTTACCTAAGTTTACATTTTTCAAAAAGAAAAGGATACAAAAAATATCAACTGATAAAATCTGCTCCAATTAAAAGTTTTTTATTCATCAATCATTATAGATGGGACTAACAAAGATAGGGTGACAGAAGTAGAAAAAAGATTGATCTAGTGATCCATCATCTGTAACATCTACCAATTCCGTTATTTTGAATCAACGGATTCGTTGAGCAATTATTGAGTAAAGTAAAAATAAAAAACTTTGTAGCGGAATTTCATTCATTTCATAAAGGAAACTTTCTTTGAATCACTATGGAATCAAATTTAAAATCTTTTCCATTTTGATCATTTATTTTTCAATTGTATATAATCCAGTTTCCTTTTTGGAGCAAAGGACATTATAACAACACCTTTAACCTCATAAAATAAAGTAGTAGGTTCTTTAATTGTACATAATATCTCAAATGCTAATAAAAAAGTATCACACGATAGCTCGACGAAATAAAAGCTTTATTTCGGGACAACTCAATTCTAAGACTAGTCATTCTATTATCTTTTCCTTTTAGGTTCTACATACGGCCTTTCCATATTAGGGAATCCCTCTCTTGTATCTAGGTCAAGAAGAAAAAGAACCTTTGGCTGTAATACGACAATGGTTGCATCACAAATATGGATTTATTTTACCCCTTTTTTCTTTGATCGAATACTATATACCCCTATTATTGTACTACTAACCCATTCCTTGAACTGAAAGGATTCGAACAAAAACTAATTATATACAACCAAGAAAATAGGTTTATAGATTTCGCATCTAATAGAATTGTGTGAATATGATAACATCTTTCATTAATTATTAGAACCCAACCCGGCGGACTCAAGCTTTACCAGATCTTCAGTTTCTAGTCCAAAGCTAGTAATGAAAAGAACCCTATACTACTACAGTACAGAAATTTTCGGTTGAATAGCACATCCTTATATATAAGGAACAAAAAGGGAAGAAAGAGTTTATGTAACACTTCTTTTGGATACTGATTGAAATCGCGTTGCTGTGTCAG